TACCGGGGCTTTGCAATATTTGATTGATTACAATTCTGTATATTCCACTTACTAGAGAGGTTCCCAGGGAATTCATTAGAGGAATATTTCCAATAAATACGGTTTGTTCTTGCATATCTCTACCGGTTTTCCAAATTAATCCCGCGGATACATATAATTCAGAAGAGTATGTGAGTGATTCATACACAGCATCTCTTTCTTTTATCAAGGGCTCTGCCAATTGATATGTTGCCACAAATAATTGAAATTCAATTTCTTGATCTGTATCTTCAATTTTTGGAAACTTATGAAGTTCTTCCATCAAGCCTTGATCAATGAACCTACAAAATCCGTCAAATTGTATCTGACTAAACCCTGGTATTGTATACATTCCCTCATTTCCATCCCGGAACATCTTAAGTTTTCCGTTTATCGAAAAAATCCAACTATTGGCTCACTCTTCGTTGAACCATATAGATTGATCTAGCAACGATGGAATGTATATTTTGCTCATTTGAACAACATGAAATTTTATCCAACCCCATATACATATATATATGTACTAAATACGTATGAACGGAGGAATCAAAAAAAATGTGACTCAAATTCGAATTTGCGACAGATACAAATGGAAATGAATTGATAAAACATTCCTGGAAACAAAATTCTGCCACTTAGACTTATGGAGTCTTGTATAGAATATCAAAATAGATCCAATTTCTACCTTATGATATTACGATCAGATTGGGTACCATAAATGGATTCGGAATTGAGTCTGTTCTCTATGAGTGAGATAAAGACAGAATAATCAGGAACCGTCTAGAGTTGACTTTGATTTTAGCACTTAATTTATTTCATCGATTCCGTTGTTCAAAAAATGATTCGCAGAGAGAAAAGATATTTCTACCCATTTGTTAATTAGTAGAATACGATTGAAGTGCGTAAGAGAAGTCATATTTATTAAGTACATGCAGATATAACTATCTAGCTATCCGTATATCCCATCTTTTATCGAAGTTCCCTTGAGGCAACATAGGTCGTGCTATATCCAAATTTCGATTTTATATTCAATATATTCAATGAAAAATGCAAGCACGACGATTTCCTAATAGGAATATGTAGATAAGATACCTGACTAGGTATCCGTGTAATAATTTCTGTTCTGGGGTTTACATATACACATAATTGTTGTTATAATTGAAATTGAAAAGGATTAATTATGGATAAAGAATTGAGACTGATTAGTCGTATATCAATTTGATCTCCTTATGTCATTAAGGAAACCAAATTGGAGATCAAAATCCAAGAACCATTCATGAATTCACAGTCATTAATGCTTCCAATTTGCTCTGAATTTTTGATTCTGTGACTGGAAATCCATTTTTATCTTTCAATAGAAAAAAAGGGGAAAGCTTTTATTTAGGTGTTGTGTGTTTTGAAATACAATTAATCTAAGAGAACAACAGGACCCAATCAAAAAAAAGAAATGGTTCAGCAATTCCCCAGAATATTTCCATCTATATCTATTTTGTATCGTTTTGGCGGCATGGCCGAGTGGTAAGGCGGGGGACTGCAAATCCTTTCTCCCCAGTTCAAATCCGGGTGTCGCCTGATTAACAAAAGACTCGGAATTTCTTACCCTACTAAACTAATAGAACTCACAAAATTCTTGCCTGGCAGAAGCAGAGGTAAGGGGCGGGGACTGTCGATACCCAATTTTAAGAATCGGGGGGTTGACTTTCAATTATTTCTTCAAAAATCGGGGTGTGACCCAAACCTGTACCATACCAATATGAATTACCAATATAAATAAAGAAATACTCACTTAATTACGGATTCCTGATGCGTTCAGGCCATTGATTTGATTTATCAATCGAATCAAATCCATAGTAAGATTCAATTGTGAGATTCAGAACTACGAAAGTCAGGGACCGTAAATCCGTGTATCCAAAGGAAGGTTCCTAAGAGACTGTAAATCCTTGCTCCTAGGATCCAAGAAGGGGTTATAGGAAGGACTATAAATACTTCCTAATTACCTTACCCTACTAGTGTTTACTGACTGAGTCTTGAAGTAGATTGGGTAGGCTGGTGGGGAATCCAATTAGGAGTTGTGGAAAGAACTGAAGATACTTTGTATCCATACAAACTCATGAGAGTCTCTGAGTGCTCAGGTTTTCAATTAATATTGTATGGGTGATTGGCTTTTTTAGAATAAAAGTGGAAAAAAGTGCTTTCGCTGGGGTAACCCCGCCAAGAATGTAATAGGGTGTCTTCCAATTGTTTCACATTTCACAGAAGTAGAGACAGTAAGGCTTAGATGGGAAATTAGGAGTATGTGATAGATAGTTATATATCTTGATGGTATATTTTTTTTTTCTGCTTTTTGTTTATGAAAGGCAACAGTAGGTCTTACTATTCCTACATATTCCATTAGTCACATTCCCTTGAGACTTCCAAGGGGCAACTGTGTATCTTGCTTGTACTTAGTGCTTTCTGATTCCACCAGAAATCATATAGGGAC